ATCTATAATTTTGCTATTTACTTAAATATTAAATATAAATAATTTTACTGGAATATTGGAGGAATCCCTTGGATGGGTAGTAAGTACAATTTTGAATGTTTTGCTTATGTACAAAGTAACAAATATTATAATTGGATCGTTCGATCACTTTTCAGTCATTCATTGAATGATAAATCACTACAAGTGAAGGAGATACACGATTTAAATAACGAAAGATCCAATATTTAAAAATTGTATCTAAAATGACTGGAAAAGTAGAAACAAGACCGGATATAATTTGATCATTATGAGCAAATCCAAAATCTTTGTAGACAGAGCCAATCATTAATTCCCAACCGTGGGGCGAATGGAATCCTATACATAAATCCGTTAATAAAAGAATAGAAAAAGCTTTTATTGTGTCGCTTAAGTTGTATAGGAATTCTTGAAACCAAGAGTTAAGAATAACAAGTTCTTCATTACCTAGAATAGAATAACCACTTAGAATACCGAAACAGATTATATTTGTCGAGAAGTGTAAAATTGTATGGATGCGATCCTCGTTGTGCATCTTGATCAATTGGATCGTTTCTTTGTAGATTTCGATGCGAGGCTTTTGTAAATGTGTTTCCGGGTATTCCTTTATCATTTCGTCCAAACGTAAGAGTTCCTCTAAGTCTATGAATTCTTTTAGAATACTCTTTTCTTGAATATCATTCAAAAAAATTTCGGATTGCCTAGTATTCCACCAATTAGTAAACCAAGATTCTAGACTTTTATTAAATGAGAGAGAGATCCACCAAGGCAAAAATACTATAGATGCAAGATATAGAAGGGAAATTAATACTTTCTTTTTTGCCATTTTTTCGTCTGTGAATTTTAAAATTTTTAATGAACGCACCTCATTCGTCGACTCTATATGATACTAATATTTCTATCAAGCATAAGTTCTATTACAAGTCATCGATGTATTTCCGGATTTTTTTGTGATTCAGTACAGCGGTTAGTCCTTGAATTTAGAAAGAATATAGAATAAGAAAGAGCCCTCTTCAAATTTATAGTAGTCGGATTTCGAGACGAAAGAACTCCCGTTCTATCAAAATATCAAATATTTAGAAAAAAAATTCTTTACTTTATGATGAAATGTTTTGTTTTGATATATGATGAATCTATCATTTAGATTTGTTACTGAATTGAGTTAAGTGGATTTACATACGCATAAAAAAAATTGTGGACATAAACAATTTAGTTTTAGAATTGTTTCATATACGTTTGCTTTGGCTCGAGTAAGCGTTCTGAAGAAACTTCAGTTAAGTTATGCTATAGAAAAAAAGATGATTCTTGAGTTTTTTATCTCTTGCAAAGTATTCATTCTTCAGTTCCTTTTTTCAAAATACTTCAATTGGTACACGCAAGAAATAGGCCAATTCAGCAGCTTTTTGCTCAATCTCTCGTGGAGTAAAATTCTCATCAGTACGAGTCAAGGGAATGGCTCCTTGTCCTTTTATTTCCATATAAAGGACACGACGAGCATAAATACCCTCTTTAATTTCTATTCTGATGGACTGAATGTCTTTCATAAGGAATCGGAGGAATATGCGACGATTTTTTCCAGGAAATCCCCAACGAAAAATACACACTATGCCCTCTTTTATATCGAATCGATCATAACCACTACCTACATTCCACGAAATTGTGCACCACAAATAGGAGCTAATAAAAAGACCTGCGATCCCATAGAAAGACATCACGATACCTTGTGGAAAAAAAATGATTTGCTGAGAAGGAAATAAAGATATAAAATTCCTACCAAAATAACTGGACGTTCCAACCAATAAAAACCCTAATGAACCTAAAAAAAGAATAAAGGCCCAACAGAAATTACTTGTTTTTCGAGACCCCGCTATAAGTTCTACCCATATACGTTCTGATCGCCAACTCATACTCTAACTAGACCTAGTTTCATTTTATTGGAATTGGGAGAATAACAAAAATAATTTTTTTTTACTTTTTTTTGTTTCCGAAGTAACTCTCATCAACCAGCACTATTATGATGTGAACCTTTAGGGATAATTCATCGAATTTCTTAGATCCAAACTAAAATAATAACATCCCTTTCATATGATTTCCTAATACATATAGATATATTTACTTTACATTTCAGAAATTCTCCCCGATCCCGATCTATTTGAAAATAGTTATAATTCATTTATCATGTTTACACATACATAAGAGCTTATGCCCGAAGGAAGCCGCATATTATACCATATTTTACTAAATAGATATCCGTGTTATGATCCAAGTAAGTCTTGAAAAAAAAATATATATATATATAAGATTTGTCCTTGTTGTATCTAAAAAATCTTGTTTTTTTGAACATAAAGAGATAAAGAAGCCATTGCAATTGCCGGAAATACTAAGCCCACTAAAGGCACAAAAATGGAGGGGAGACTGTTGAGAGTTATCATAGAATGGGTACCTCGATTTAATATTTGTACCTGTTATTTATTGTTATATTTAT